TTTATGGTAAAAAATTCATTCATCTCAGCTATTTCGCAAGAAGAAAAAGAAAAAAACAAAGGATCTATTGAATTTCAAATAGTGAATCTAACTAAAAATATACGTATACTTACTTCCCATTTGAAATTACACAAAAAAGATTATTTATCTCATAGGGGACTTCGAAAAATGTTAGGAAAACGTCAACGGCTACTGACCTATTTATCAAAAAAAAATAGAGTATGTTATAAAGAATTAATTGGTCAACTGGATATCCGGGAACCAAAAACTCGTTAATCTTAATTTTAAAATTATCTTGCATTTTTGAGTTTCTAAAAATAAATTTAATTTGATGAACTTTATTTTGTTTTCGGAAATTTAGTGGAATAATGAATCGGAAAAAACATATGACTCTACCGGCTACAAGAAAAGATCTAATGATAGTCAATATGGGTCCGCACCATCCATCAATGCACGGTGTTCTTCGACTCATCATCACTCTAGATGGTGAAGATGTTATTGACTGTGAACCCGTATTGGGTTATTTACACAGAGGAATGGAAAAAATTGCCGAAAATAGAACAATTATACAATATTTACCTTATGTAACCCGTTGGGATTATTTAGCTACTATGTTCACAGAGGCAATAACAGTAAATGCACCAGAGCGATTGGGAAATATTCAAGTACCTAAAAGAGCTAGCTATATCAGAGTAATTATGCTGGAGCTGAGTCGTATAGCTTCTCATTTATTATGGCTTGGTCCTTTTATGGCAGATATCGGTGCACAAACTCCTTTCTTCTACATTTTTAGAGAGAGGGAATTACTGTATGATCTATTTGAAGCTGCCACAGGTATGCGAATGATGCATAATTATTTCCGCATCGGAGGGGTAGCTGCCGATCTGCCTTATGGTTGGATAGATAAATGTTTTGATTTCTGTGATTATTTTTTAACAGAAGTAGTGGAATATCAAAAGCTTATCACGCAGAATCCCATTTTTTTGGAACGAGTTGAAGGGGTGGGAGTTATTGGTGGAGAAGAAGCAATAAATTGGGGTTTATCAGGACCGCCGTTACGAGCTTCCGGTATCCAATGGGATCTTCGTAAAGTTGATCATTATGAATGTTATGATGAATTTAATTGGGAAGTCCAATGGCAAAAAGAAGGAGATTCATTATCTCGTTATTTAGTACGAATCGGCGAAATGACGGAGTCCATAAAAATTATTCAACAGGTTCTAGAAGGAATCCCAGGGGGACCTTATGAGAATTTGGAAGTACGGCGCTTTGATAAAACAAAGGATTCTAAATGGAATAATTTTGAATATCGATTCATTAGTAAAAAGACCTCTCCCTCTTTTGAATTGTCGAAACAAGAACTTTATGTAAGAGTAGAAGCACCAAAGGGAGAATTGGGAATTTTTTTGATAGGGGATAATAGTGTTTTTCCATGGAGATGGAAAATCCGTCCGCCCGGTTTCATTAATTTGCAAATTCTTCCTCAGCTAGTTAAAAGAATGAAATTGGCCGATATCATGACGATACTAGGTAGTATAGATATCATTATGGGAGAAATTGACCGTTGAAATGATAATTGATACAACAAAAATACAAGCTATACATGCTTTTTCCAGATCGGAATATTTTAAGGAAGTCATAGGGCTCATATGGATGCTTGTCCCTATTTTGACTCTTGTATTTGGAATAACGATAGGAGTACTTGTAATTGTGTGGCTAGAAAGGCAAATCTCTGCGGGGATACAACAACGTATTGGTCCTGAATATGCCGGTCCTCTGGGAATTCTTCAAGCTCTAGCGGACGGAACGAAACTACTTTTCAAGGAGGATATCCTCCCATCTAGGGGGGATATTCATTTATTTAGCACGGGTCCATCTATAGCAGTCATATCCATAATACTAAGTTATTCAGTAATTCCTTTTAGTTATCACTTTGTAATAGCCGATCTTGGTATAGGTGTTTTTTTATGGATTGCCATTTCCAGTATAGTTCCTATTGGGCTTCTTATGTCAGGATATGGATCAAATAATAAGTATTCCTTTTTGGGTGGTCTACGAGCGGTTGCTCAATCAATTAGTTATGAAATACCATTAACCCTATGCGTATTATCAATATCTCTACGTGTGATTCGTTGGACCATACATCAACCCTTATCTACCCTCTTTCTTTCTAGGAAATAAATGGAATATATTTAATAAATATCTTTCTTTTTTTATTCATCATTGGGGTCGATGAATTAAAGCCGATAGTTATATGAGTGAAACAAAACGGCTTTTAAATTAGCAGTAATAAGATGAACTCTCATTCTCTATGTACAAGAAAAGAAAATAAAAGTACACATAAACAAACAGTCAGTATAAGTATAAATTGTTTATCCCAAGATTGGTTGATTAATCATCATGTCTTGAAGCGGGTACAAAAAAGAAAAACTGTATCAAGTTTTTACAATTTTTCTGTATTACTATACAAGTAATTTATTTTAAATGGGTGGACGTGGGCGGTTAGGAACACCAAGATACGCAAAGGATTAGTAATGGAGATAATAATAATATAAGATATCCAAAAAAGTTTTTTTAGATAAAATAAAAAAAAAAGGAATTATAATAAGGGCTTTAAGTTGGTAGAAATGACCAAGCAGTACTTCCCCCGGATTCCGATCCAGAGTATGTTCCTATCCACTGATTAAAGAAATAACTATCAGGAACGAAGTAATACCTTATTTCATTTTTTCTTTTATAGGGAAAAACTAACCTTTTGAGAAAAAAGAAAAGGAACGAAATAAATGGAAAAATGGAATACAATAAAAAAACAAGAATTTTTTTCACTTTTCCTCATATAATTCATAAAGATATGATTATTATCATGATTCATCATAATATCGAATTATTATTATTATTCGTAATAGAAAGAAATTAGTCAAAAAAAATTTTGATGCAAGGCATATACTATTGAAGGATTCGATTATTACTGAAACAAAAATAAACGGATAATAAAAAAATAGTATCTATTTTGAAATAATATATGAGATAAATTCAGAAGCATTAATATTAATATAGCAAACAGAATTTCATTGGTCTAATTAGACCTTTATGATACATATTTATTCTATCTAATCGACAAAAGTATACGCGAGTAATGCCAAATTAATTTTATTTGTGTGTGACCATTGAGGAGCCGTATGAAGCGCGGGTCTCATGTACGGTTCTGTAATAGCGATGGGAAAGCAGTAATGTTTTCATCGACTATGATTATCTAACAGTTTAAGTACAATTGATATTGTTGAAGTACAATCAAAATATGGAATTTGGGGATGGAATATTTGGCGTCAACCTATAGGGTTTATAGTTTTTATAATTTCATCCCTAGCAGAATGTGAAAGATTGCCTTTTGATTTACCAGAGGCAGAAGAAGAATTAGTAGCAGGTTATCAAACCGAATACTCTGGTATAAAATTTGGTTTATTTTATATTGCTTCTTACCTAAATCTACTCGTTTCTTCATTATTTGTAACAGTTCTGTACTTTGGGGGGTGGAATATTTCTATTCCGTATACATCTATTTATAAACTTTTTGGAATAAATCAAACCAGCGTATTTTTTCGAACAACAATGAATATGTTTATTACACTAGCCAAAACTTATTTATTCCTTTTTATTTCGGTTGCAACAAGATGGACTTTGCCTAGAATGAGAATGGATCGACTATTAAATCTCGGATGGAAATTTCTTTTGCCTATTTCTCTAGGTAATTTATTATTGACAACCTCTTTCCAACTCTTTTCGCTGTAACGGAATAGTAAATTGGTTTAGAGAGTTAGAAACTCTCTCAAGAGAAAGAAATAAAAAAATATCATGGATATCCTCAAAATGTTTGCTATGATAACTGGGTTCATAAATTATGGTCAACAAACAGTACAAGCCATAAGATATATTGGTCAGAGTTTCACGATTACCTTATCCCACACGAATCGATTACCTGTAACTATTCAATATCCTTATGAAAAATCAATCACATCAGAGCGTTTTCGCGGCCGAATCCACTTTGAATTTGATAAATGTATTGCTTGTGAAGTATGTGTTCGTGTATGTCCCATAGATCTACCTGTTGTAGATTGGAAATTAGAAACCGATATTCGAAAGAAAGGATTGCTTAATTATAGTATTGATTTCGGAATATGTATATTTTGTGGTAATTGCATCGAGTATTGTCCCACAAACTGTTTATCAATGACTGAAGAGTATGAACTTTCTACTTATGATCGTCACGAATTGGACTATAATCAAATAGCTTTGGGTCGTTTACCAATATCAGTAATTGGAGACTATACAATTCAAACAAATAATTATGAATTCGACTTATATAAAAAAATGAGAGGCAAACCTCTCGATTCAGAAAAGATTACCAATTAATTACTAAGACTCTGTTTGTTTTTGTTTTGATGAAAAAAAAAGAAAAGTGGGGGGCTTTTTGGATAATTAAGCAGAAATCACCATTTTCATTTTTATTTCTTTATTGATTTTCTGGTAACTGTGGCTTGAATCTAGAATAGATTCATATATTTACGACAATTTAGAAATATACAAACCATCCCGAACTGTCTTTTCAGGTAAGAAAGCGGGATTGGTGCATGAATGTTGCTGCATGAATTAACACTGCATTAAGATTTCATTAAGAATTAAGATTTCATTAAGAACGTATTACATAATTTTAAAATAATTAAAATACGGCAATCTACTTTAAATCCTAAATATTATATTAGGATCATGAAATATTTCTACTTTATTATTCTTTATTCTATTTTATATAATGGGTTTACCTGGACCAATACATGATATACTTTTAATATTTTTGGGGTTGGGTATTATATTAGGAAGTCTAGGAGTCATATTACTTACCAATACAATCTATTCTGCCTTTTCTTTGGGTTTAGTTCTTGTTTGTATATCCTTATTTTATATTCTATCTAACTCCTATTTTGTAGCCGTCGCGCAGCTACTTATTTACGTGGGAGCCATAAATGTTTTAATACTATTTGCTGTGATGTTTATGAAAGGTTCAGAATATTTCAACGATTTTTCTATTTGGACTGTTGGGGACGGGGTTACTTCATTAGTTTGTACAAGTATCTTTTTTTCATTAATTACTACTATCTTGGATACATCATGGTACGGTATTATTTGGACTACAAGATCAAACCAGATTATAGAGCAAGACCTTTTAAGTAACGTTCAACAAATTGGAATTCATCTAGTAACCGATTTCTTTCTTCCATTTGAGCTTATTTCAATAGTACTTTTAGTTGCTTTGATAGGTGCAATTGCTATGGCTCGTCAGTAATAAAATAAACATTACATTTTATTTTTTTTTTTATTTCTAACGGAAAATGTTTATTTTATTCTTAATATTTTTTTACCCTATACCTGTTATACGCGAGTTGAATCAACCAAATTGGTAAAATTGTTATTCATATTGAAATGAATCAAGATTGATGAGGAGTTGGTCAATGATGCTCGAACATGTACTTATTTTGAGTGCCTATTTATTTTCTATCGGTATTTTTGGATTGATTACAAGTCGAAACATGATTAGAGCACTTATGTGCCTTGAGCTTATTCTGAATGCGGTTAATCTAAATTTTGTAACATTTTCTCATTTATTTGATAGTCGCCAATTAAAGGGCGACATTTTTTCTATTTTTGTTATAACTATTGCAGCTGCTGAAGCAGCTATTGGACTTGCCATTGTTTCATCAATCCATCGTAACAGAAAATCAACTTGTATCAATCAATCTAATTTGTTAAATAATTAAATAAATAGTTATAATAATTGAAATAAAGAGAGATGTTGATCATCCTATACTATATATAATATAGATATATAATATAGATATCTATATTATCTAATTCAATAAAATAACTTTGGTTAGTATGTACATGTATCAGTCGGTTATATGATCATATTTTATAAAATGTAACTGTAACAAATCAAAGTATCTTGGACCTTTCTCTTCTCATCAGCAGATTTAATTTATAAGTTGATTGAATATGAAAAAAAATAGATTCTGATACTTTACTGATTCGTTTGGTATCTACAATAAATTCTTTTTTTTTATTTATTATTTTATTTATTAATAGTATACCAGATCGAAAATTGAAAACATTCAAAAACTCGATAGATCCAATGTCGCACTCAGTAAAAATTTATGATACATGTATAGGATGTACTCAATGTGTACGAGCTTGCCCCACAGATGTATTGGAAATGATACCTTGGGACGGATGTAAAGCTAAGCAAATAGCTTCGGCTCCAAGAACAGAGGACTGTGTAGGTTGTAAAAGATGTGAATCTGCCTGTCCAACGGATTTCTTGAGCGTTCGAGTTTATTTATGGCACGAAACAACTCGCAGTATGGGTCTAGCTTATTGATACGTTTTAAAAAAATTTGACTTGAATCCATTTGATTTTCTTTATCGAGAAAAATCTGCACTCGACAAAAATGTCGAGTGCAGATTTTTTTGGACAAATCCAATCTTGTCTTTACTACGAGTAATTTTCCTTGGTTAACAATAATTGTTGTTTTTCCGATATTTGCGGGTTTATTCATTTTCTTTCTTCCACATAGAGGGAATAAAGCAATAAGGTGGTATACTATTTGTATATGTTTATTAGAACTCCTTATAACAATTTATGCTTTTTGTTATCATTTCAAATTAGACGATCCATTAATTCAATTGGAGGAGAATTATAAATGGATAACATTTTTTGATTTTTCCTGGAAACTCGGAATTGATGGGCTTTCCATAGGACCTATTTTACTGACAGGATTCATCACTACTTTAGCTACTTTAGCAGCCTGGCCAGTTACTCGAGATTCACGATTGTTCCATTTCTTGATGTTAGCAATGTACAGCGGCCAAATAGGCTTATTTTCTTCTGAAGACCTTTTACTTTTTTTCCTAATGTGGGAGTTAGAATTAATTCCTGTTTACCTTCTTTTATCTATGTGGGGGGGGGGTAAACGCCTTTACTCAGCTACAAAGTTTATTTTGTACACAGCAGGAGGTTCCATTTTTCTTTTAATAGGAGTTCTGGGTATGGGTTTATATGGCTCCAATGAACCAACATTCAATTTGGAAACATTAGCTAATCAATCGTATCCTCTAGCATTGGAAATAATATTGTATATTGGCTTCCTTATTGCTTATGCTGTTAAATCACCAATTATACCTCTGCATACATGGTTACCGGATACCCACGGAGAAGCACATTACAGTACATGTATGCTTCTAGCTGGAATTTTATTAAAAATGGGAGCATATGGACTGATTCGGATCAATATGGAGTTATTGCCTCATGCACATTCTATATTTTCTCCTTGGTTGATTCTAGTAGGGTCTATTCAAATAATCTATGCAGCTTCAACCTCGCTCGGTCAACCCAATTTAAAAAGGAGAATAGCTTATTCTTCTATATCTCATATGGGTTTCATAATTATTGGAATTGGTTCTATAACCGATACGGGACTTAATGGAGCCCTTTTACAAATGATTTCTCATGGATTTATTGGTGCTGCATTTTTTTTCTTAGCAGGGACAAGTTATGATAGAATACGTCTTGTTTATCTTGACGAAATGGGTGGAATCGCTATCCTAATGCCTAAAATATTTACTATGTTCAGCAGTTTTTCAATGGCTTCCCTTGCATTGCCAGGAATGAGTGGTTTTGTTGCAGAGTTGGTAATCTTTTTTGGAATAATTACTAGTTCCCAATATCTTTTAATCCCCAAAATAATAATTACTTTTTTAGTGGCTGTTGGAATAATATTGACTCCTGTTTACTTATTATCTATGTTACGGCAGATGTTCTACGGATACAAGCTATTCAATCGCAAAAATGAGACTTTTTGCGATTATGGACCACGAGAGCTTTTTATTTCAATCTGTATCCTTTTACCTGTAATAGGTATTGGTATTTATCCAGATTTTGTTCTCTCGTTATCAGTTGACAGGGTAGAAACTATTTTATTTCATTACTTTTAAAAATTTTGATTTTTTTTTTTATTTTTAAAAGTAATGAAAAATCCTTTTCATGAATAATACGGAAAATAAAGTAAAAAAACCTGTGATGTTTAAAAAGAATTTCCATAAATTAAATATCAATATCAAATTAAAAGAAAAAATTAAAATAAAATACATTGGAAGTTTTTGAGAACTATTTCATATGAAATAGTTCTCAAAAACTCGAAAAACTTTCATTCTATAGTTAATATGGAACGATATTATTATTTATTTCTCAAGTCAATTTTTTTTTTTTCAAGTAAAGATTGATGTGAATGTACCATAACTATGCAGTCCTATTCCTAATAGATTAACTCCAAAATAACATATCCAAATAATAAAAAATCCAATCGAAGCTACAATTGCCGAATTCATACCCCGTAAGCGTTGATTTGTTCTCATATGTAAATAAATAGCGAATATGGTCCAAGTAATAAATGCCCAGGTTTCTTTGGGGTCCCAATTCCAATAGGATCCCCACGCCTCATTCGCCCATACTGCTCCTGATAGAATACCTATGGTTAATAAAGTAAATCCTAGATTAATAATTCGATAACCCCAATGATCCAATCGTCGAGTCAATTGATATTTATAATAATTTTTAAATTGTAAAAAAGTTTTTTTTTTTAAAGGACGTACTTCACTAAGTAAAAATGGCTCAATTAGAAAAGAAAAAAAAAATGGATTCATTTTATCCCAGATTTCTATGTTTTTTCGAAATATAATAACTAAAAAAGATACTGATAATAAGGATCCACATAAAAGAGCTGCATAACTTAATAACATCATACTTACGTGCATCATTAGCCATTGAGATTGTAGGGCAGGTACTAATATTGCGGGTTGATGCATTTCACTTAAAATACCTGAAGTTGCAAAGGCTTGGCAAAAAACAGCACTTGGGGTCATAATTGTGTTTAAATTATTTTGATGGTTCCATATTTTTGAATATATATAAATAGTGGAAAAACCCCATGAAAGGAACATTAATGATTCATATAAATTATTTAATGGTAAATGTTTTGAATAAACCCAACGAGTAATTAATAAACCTGTTATGCAGAAAAAAGTAGTTATTATCCCCTTTTCTAGCGAGTTACAAAGTACCATGATTTCAGGAACTAATAATTTTATTAAATGAACCGAAATCACAATTAAAATAATCGAAAAAGAGATGTGAGTTAATACATGTTCTAAAGCGATATATATCATAGAATAAGAATTCTATTGATTTCAATAATGTAATTTAATAAATAAGAAAAACTTTCTTAGAATAAAATTCTAATTAAGATAAGAGATAAAAATAAAAAAAGAGAATTTTCGATAAGATCTATTATGTTTGCTTTCTTTTTTTTTAGGGAGATGCCGCCACTCGGATTCGAACCGAGATGCTCTAGCACTGCTTCCTAAGAGCAGCGTGTCTACCAATTTCACCATAGCGGCTTGATCAAAATTATCATAGCACATATTCGATTTAATCGTCTAGATTGAGATAATCAATGTAATTTTTTCAATTAATATTAATGAATAAAAAAATTTCAAATAAAAATGTCAACATTGAATGATATTTACCTTAGCTTTATATGGTCTTATTCTTATGTGAAAGACGAAAGAAAAAGGGGAGGATTTCACATATCATAAGTTAACTTACTCTAGTTAGATTAAGATTATTATAATAACTCTCCCCCCTTCCTTATCAAATTGAACTAATAATTTTTTTTTAAGTTTTTTATGCCTTAGTTTTTTTCTTATACATATCTAAGTTATAGGTAAATAAATAGAGATTCTATCTAGATCGATAAAAAAACAGAAAAAATTATACTTTTCAAAGTGAAAGTTAAAGAAAAAGATAATACTTTTACCATTTATACTACCATTTATACAGATAAAATGTAATTCTACATACCAGAATAGCCCAAAAATTTCCCTTATATGAATTTAAGTTGGAATTATGTTTAATTTAATTTAAAATTAGTCGTCGAATTCCTAATTCCTAAAGTAGGATTTTTTACTTATTTTTTTGTAACAAAAAAACTTTTTGAACGTCCAGTAGAAATTGATTTTGCTAAGGAAAAAGCCTTTTTTGCTTTCCAATATCCCCGTTTTTTCCAAATATTTCTACAAATACGTTTTTTTGATATAGAAGTACGTTTCTTTGGAACCGCCATTTAAAGATTTTTTTTATTTTATAGTTATATGTGAAAGACATGTATTATTCAAATATAATTCTTTTTTTATTAATTAAAAAAGTCTATATTCCATATATTCCATATCCATACCCATATCCATACTGAATTGAATATGTCGTTCATTTCATTCATATCTTAATGATGTGTGCATATTAAAATAGAATATTCTTAAGACTTAAGATTAAGAAAAAAAAGAAATAGAAGAAAAAATAAAAGATATAAATCGACATCTAACTAATAAACTAAGAGAATAGACCAGCGATTGAAAATATCATACTCTTTCTATTATATTATTTTATTAATATTAATTAAGAAAATAATATAATAATGGAATTTGGGGTAAGAAGTTAACCCAATTATTCAGATTAAAAAAATAACAAAACAATGTGACTTCTCTATTTGTTTCTTTTTTTTTTTATTTCACTATCACTATACATTGATTCTTTTTATTTAATTATTCTTACTAAGAATTGGGAATTGGTGAATTAGAAGCAATTTATAAGAATTATATTCGATTTTTCCATGGAACCTACATATTCATATTCATATGCGTGGATCATACCTTTTATTCCACTCCCGGTTACTGTGTTAGTAGGATTAGGACTTTTCTTTATTCCGAATGCAACAAAAAACCTTCGCCGTATGTGGACTTTTATTAGTGTTTCACTATTAAGCATAGCTTTATATTTTGCAATCAATATATTTATTCAACAAGTAAATGGAAGCTCCATTTATCAATATCTATGGTCTTGGACCATAAATAATGACCTTTCTTTGGAGTTTGGATACTTAATGGATTCGCTTACTTCTATTATGTTAATACTAATCACGACTGTTGGAATCATGGTTCTTATTTATAGTGATAATTACATGTTTTATGACCAGGGATATTTGAGATTTTTTGCGTATCTTAATTTTTTCAATGCCTCCATGCTTGGATTAGTTACTAGTTCTAATATAATACAAATTTATTTTTTTTGGGAACTTGTAGGAATGTGCTCTTATTTACTAATAGGTTTTTGGTTCACACGACCCATTGCAGCAAATGCTTGTCAAAAAGCCTTTGTAACTAACCGTGTAGGGGACTTTGGTTTATTATTAGGAATCTTAGGACTTTATTGGATAACTGGCAGTTTTGAATTTCAGGATTTATTCAAAATTTTTAATCTCTTGGTTCATAATAATACAATAAATATTTTTTTTGCAGCTTTGTGTGCCTCTTTATTATTTCTTGGTGCAATTGCAAAATCCGCACAATTTCCTCTTCATGTATGGTTGCCTGATGCAATGGAGGGTCCTACGCCTATCTCCGCTCTTATACATGCTGCGACTATGGTCGCAGCGGGAATTTTTCTTGTTGCTCGACTTTTTCCTCTTTTTATAAACTTACCGTATATAATGTATTTTATTTCTTTGATAGGCATTATCACAGTATTATTAGGAGCTACTTTAGCTCTTGCGCAAAGAGATATTAAGAAAAGTTTAGCCTATTCAACAATGTCACAATTGGGTTATATTATGCTAGCGATGGGGATAGGTTCTTATAAAGCTGCTTTATTTCATTTAATTACTCATGCCTATTCAAAAGCATTATTGTTTTTAGGATCCGGATCAATTATCCATTCTATGGAACCTATAGTTGGATATTCTCCAGACAAAAGTCAGAACATGGTTTTTATGGGTGGTTTAAAAAAATATGTGCCAATTACAAAAACAACTTTTGTATTAGGTACACTTTCTCTTTGCGGTATTCCACCTCTTGCTTGTTTTTGGTCAAAAGATGAAATTCTTAATGATAGCTGGTTATATTCACCTATTTTTGCGATAATAGCTTATTTCACGGCCGGTTTAACCGCATTTTATATGTTTAGAGTATATTTACTTACTTTTGATGGACATTTGCGCATTCATTTGAAAAATTGGAATGGAGCTAAAAGTCGTTCACTCTATTCAATATCCATATGGGGGAAAGAAGAATCAAACTTTAATAATAAAAAATGGTTTTTATCAGAAATCAAAAAGAAAAATGAAAAAATGGTTTTCTTTTTTTCAAAAAAAACATATAAAATAGGCAATTATGCGCAAAACATAATGTTCTCATTTAGTATGTTTTTTGGTAATGAAATCGTTTTTACATATCCACATGAATCAGACAGTACCATGCTATTACCAATATGTGTATTGAGTTTATTTACTTTGTTCGTTGGATTTATAGGAATCCCTTTGAATCAGGAAATAATTGATTTGGATATA